TTGAGCACGTCTAGCATATTTTTTCACAGTAGCGGGATCGCTATAACTGACTCCGTTGAGTTCGCCGCCATAGAACTCGACAGTTACACCTACTTGTTCGACACTATATTTAGATTCCGCCCTTCTAAAAGGAACATCGGCTCTAACAATTCCGTCTCCGTCTACCAAAACAACCGGAAATGTTTCAAAAAAAGTAGGCATACGACGTACAAAAAGTTCGCGCCCCTCTTTATCTCTAAAGATAGGATGTCCTAACCACCCAACAGCTATTCCATCCCCGTTGTCCATTGAGCCCGCTCTGAATAACCCCCCCTTTGCCGGATTATTGCCGATGTAATCATAAAAAGCTAGTTTTTCGGGAATTTTAGACCAAGCTTCAGATAAACTTTGATTTTCAGCCAACCCAGCACCAATTCTTCGATATATTTCTTGTTGGAAGTATCCTTGATCCCATTGATAACGAGTGGGACCAAATAATTCAATCGGGGTAGTTGCTGAACCATACCACATAGTTCCAGCAACTACAAAAGCGGCAAAAAAGACAGCAGCAATACTACTGGAAAGGACGGTTTCAATATTTCCCATACGTAATCCTTTGTATAGGCGTTGAGGTGGACGTACACTAAGATGGAATAGACCCGCCAATATGCCCAAGGTCCCTGCTGCAATATGATGAGAGGCTATTCCTCCCGGAACAAAAGGATCAAAACCCTCCACACCCCACGCTGGATTTACGGATTGTACCCTTCCAGTTAGTCCATAAGGATCGGACACCCATATTCCAGGACCATACAATCCTGTTACATGAAATGCACCAAAACCAAAGCAAGCCACCCCTGATAGAAATAAATGAATTCCAAAGATCTTAGGCAAATCCAAAGAGGGTTTTCCTGTACGTTCATCAGTAAATATTTCTAGATCCCAATACACCCAATGCCAGATAGCTGCCAAAAAGCACAAGCCCGAAAACACAATATGTGCCCCGGCCACACCTTCGTAACTCCAAATACCCGGATTCGTTACAGTACCCCCTGTGATACTCCAACCGCCCCATGAATTGGTTATTCCTAAACGAGTCATGAAGGGTATAACGAACATACCCTGTCTCCACATTGGATCAAGAACAGGATCAGAAGGATCAAAAACTGCTAATTCGTATAGAGCCATCGAACCGGCCCAACCAGCAACCAGAGCTGTATGCATTATATGGACAGAAATCAAACGACCGGGATCATTCAATACGACGGTATGAACACGATACCAAGGCAAACCCATGGAAATACCCCTTTATCAATGAAAAATAGACACAATGTAACTTTATTGCATTGGAAAAAACTATGCTGTGGACCCTCTTTTTAGTGGATTATCTTGGGGAAAGAATTAATATTTGTTTGATTTGTTTGATTCTTTTCAATTACTTTTAGTAATAATGAAACTATTTTGTTCGTAGGAACAAAAAGAAGCAGATCTATTCTACACCCGATAAGGACCAATACGCAATGGTAGGGGAGTTGATACCATTTTATATGAGTGAATGCATATATATATTTGTTCATCATTCAAAGGACTTATTTGTAATAATTTTCCTTTATTCATTTTGTCTTCTTTATCTTTTTTTATAAACTTAGTCAATCTATGGATAAAATATGATAAAGGCCAATATTAGTAGGACACTAAATCCATTGTTACGCTTTCACATCAAAGTGAGATATAGTACTTAATTTTTCTTTTATTTAATGCCTATTGGTGTTCCAAGAGTACCTTTTCGAAGTCCTGGAGAGGAAGATGCATTGTGGATTGACATATAGTGCGACTTGTCAGATATATTGGGTCATATGGTATTTCCCCATTCTCTTCCCCGATCGAGATATCCTCCCCTTCGCCCAAGAAAGATTGATTGAATTATCAAAAATTTGGAGCGTGAAGTTCAATTAGATCCATTTTTTCGGGAGGGTATACAGATTAATATTATCAATTAGAATAATTTATGGTTATCTTGGTTAGGCCAATAAAATGAAGTATCCAGGCTCCGTTTAGAAAAAAACCGGTAAAAAATCTATTTATGATTACTAGTTCTATCATATTCTATTTCTTTATATATTTATAATAGAAGTGATCTCAAACTGTTAATCAATCGAGTAATATGATGAATGCATTGAATATCTGTTGTAAGACATGAAATAAATTGTAAAAAGGAAGTCGTAGCAAAAGGACGTGGTATTGGGGCATTTGTCATATATGTGCAAATCCAAATCGGGCGGATCTTTACTCGGAGTAGAGCATAAACCTAAAAAAATTGAAGAAGCCCATTCAGGAACAAGAAAATTACATCGCGATTGAGATTGTATCTCGATGAAACAATACATCAATGAAAAGTTAGTTAGATCAATTTAGTAATTTTTTTTTTTATAGATAAACAAAACAGGCCAAAACCCATCTTTTTTGAAAAATGAAAGAAAAGCCCCTTTTTATAAGTTAAAAGCCTGGTATGAAAAAAAAAAAAAAAAAATAAATAAAAGAAAACGCTAGAATCTACATCTACACATTGATTCTTTTTTTTTTTTTCGTTATTTTTGTTGAACCGTATGCATCAAAAGGTGCATGTACGGTTTCTAAGGGATACAACTTTATCCCAATCAACCGACTTTATCGAGAACGATTACTTTTTTTAGGCCAAGGGGTTGATAGCGAGATCTCGAATCAACTTATTGGTCTTATGGTATATCTCAGTATAGAGGATGATACCAAAGATCTATATTTGTTTATAAATTCTCCTGGCGGATGGGTAATACCCGGAGTAGCTATTTATGATACTATGCAATTTGTGCGACCAGATATACAGACAATATGCATGGGATTAGCCGCTTCAATGGGATCTTTTATTCTGGTCGGAGGAGAAATTACCAAACGTCTAGCATTCCCTCACGCTTGGCGCCAATGAGTTTTTTATTTGATTTGAGAGAAAAAAGAAGACTATGCCTTCGCGCTATATGAAATATTAATATTAAGTAATAATAGCATGGCACTTCGAATTCGATATGATAAATTTTTTTAACCCTTAAATTATGTATCGAAAGAGTAGTATGAGATAAAAGGTATTTCCGATTTTATCTAATCTATCGGGAGGCCTATTTCAGCGTCACAAACTTTTTTGTTTTCACGCCGGGAGGCTCTTAACAATATTTAGGTTATGAAAGAATATGAAAATAAAATTTTTTTATTTGAAAAAAAAAAGAAACTTTGGGATTGCTAAATAACAGACGAAATAAATATATAAAGCAACGGAGCCATCATAGTATTTTTGAACTACTCCAAAAACAAAAAGAAGGGTGGTTATTGGATCATTTACCAACCCGAGTCTGATAGACCCTATATTTAATTTAAATGAAATTTATTTGATATTTAAGTAAGGTAAAAACGAATTCCATTATAGAGCCGTATGCAATGCGTAAAAGATGCCTGTACGGTTGTTCAATTATATATTTTATTATTCTTTATCTCTTCACCTTATCATCATGCGAGATAGAATAAACATTTATTATGTTATATCATCAGGGTAATGATCCATCAACCTGCTAGTTCTTTTTATGAGGCACAGACGGGAGAATTTATCTTGGAAGCGGAAGAACTTTTGAAGCTGCGCGAAACCGTCACAAGGGTTTATGTACAAAGGACAGGCAAACCCTTATGGGTTGTATCCGAAGATATGGAAAGAGATGTTTTTATGTCAGCAACAGAAGCCCAAGCTCATGGAATTGTTGATCTTGTAGCGACTGAATAAAAAAGAAAAAATAACAAAAATTTCAGACGAATTGGTGATTTGAGATTTTATCTTCTTACCGGATTTAATATTCTATTCATTAATCTGATTTAAGATTCTATTCATTAATCTATTAATATAGAAATAAAATAATTCATAATCATCCGGTTAAGATCGATCTAAACCAGCCCATTATGTATATGATTCAATATGCCAACTATTAAACAGCTTATTAGAAACACAAGACAGCCAATCAGAAATGTCACGAAATCCCCCGCTCTTGGGGGATGTCCTCAGCGACGAGGAACATGTACTAGGGTGTATGTGCGACTCGTTCAGATCATGGGCTAGGACAAAAGAAAGAAAACAATTGATCCAGTATCAACGATCAGTACCAGTGAATAGACTAGAATGGAAGAACTCCATTCAATATCTAAAAATCAAAAAGATCTATCCTTCTATTGTGGTATCAAATGTATGGTTTCCGTTGGTGCAAATCCAATCAACTCCGTTTTAAATTTAAGATGAGAAAGAATTCTCCATTGATAGCAAATGATATCCATTAAGCAGGGGAAATACTATTTTAAAAAGCAGAAAAATTATGCCTTACTCTTGCAAGAACGGACTAACAGGGTCAGCTACTCAGCTAATCTTCATAATTAAATACCGTTACTGTATAAGTAGATCTCATTGTGAAAGACCTCGTACTGGATAATTATGGGTAGAGCCAAAGAGTGTGAACTGTACAAGTTAACAATAACATTGATTAAATGAAAGAAGGGCTCCGGTGTATAGAGAGGACCTCACCGTTTAAGAAGTAACCATAGAAACGATGGAACCCACTATATCCATTTCTATTTACAACTTTTATGTGGTTTTGATACCTAATATCAATACAATTTTTTCTAGGCATTTCACCTAGAAAAAAAAAAAAAAAATCGTGGTCGGGAAGGTTATAGTAGCAAAAGCCATTGGAATTAAAATTTTATACATTGGAAGAATCCGTTTTGTTATTAATAGACTAGGATACGGGAAGGGAATAACTGAAAGAAAGGAAATCGATTAGTTATTCATCAAAGTTTCATTTATTCAATGACCAGAATTAAACGAGGGTATATAGCCCGAAGACGTAGAACAAAAATTCGTTTATTTGCATCAACCTTTCGAGGGGCTCATTCAAGACTTACTCGTACTATTACTCAACAGAAAATAAGAGCTTTGGTTTCGGCTCATCGGGATAGAGGTAGACAAAAGAGAGATTTTCGTCGGTTGTGGATCACTCGGATAAATGCAGTAATTCGCGAGAATAAAGTATACTTAAGTTATAGTAAATTTATACACAATCTGTACAAGAGACAGTTACTTCTTAATCGTAAAATACTTGCACAAATAGCTATATTAAATAAGAGTTGTCTTTATATGATTTCCAATGAGATCATAAAATAAAGAGATTGGAAGGAATCCGTTGGAATAGTTTAAATGGAGTTCCCTGGAGAATGAACTCTGGGAAGGTAGAGTAGAAATTAGTATGATAAAATATGATAAAGTCATCAAAATGAAGAAAGACGTTAAATATAAACTATTTATTCCTCTTCTCCCATTTTTTTTCTTACGACAGGACATTTCGATTTTACGATTTTTCGAACAAAAAAAAAAACGTCAATCCGCATTTGAGTTTGGATTGGAATTTTATTTTGATTCAATTCAATTGAAGAGTCAACCTGTTTTTTTTCTGGTTCTAAGACCAGCAGCTCTAGCGGTTGACTCGCTTCTTTCAAATTGTTTCTCATTATTAAGAAAAGGTAACGGAGATAAAATACGAGCTTGTTTTATAGCAATAGTAATTAATCGTTGTTGTTTTAAGGTCAATCTATTCACCCGTCTAGATAATATTTTTCCTTGTTCGCTAATAAATCGACTAATTAAACTCATGTTTCTATAATCAATTCGATCCCCCGATTGGATCGGAGGCAAACGCCTACGAAAAGATCGCTTAGATTTAAGAAAGATTCGCTTGGATTTATCCATGGTTTGTTTATTCCTTATCCTGAAAATCCCAATCCTATTTCTTAATTCTACATCATCTTTGATCCGATCGAAATAGGATTTGGTTTGTTTCTATTTATTTGTTTCTATTTAAATAAATTAAAAAATAAATTAAAATAAATTATATATATATATTGTTATATATAATATGTAATTTTTCATCTTCCTTGGAAGACTGACACACGAGCGATCGGTTCGATCTATTTCTTTATCTCCCCATGAATCGTATGTTTGTAACAACAGGGACAGAATTTTCTCAATTCCAATCGACTAGGCGTATTGTGTCGATTCTTTTGAGTAATATATCTGGAAATGCCCATTGATTCCTTATTAACACGATTTCGAACACAACTGGTACATTCCAAAATAACCGTTACTCGGACATCTTTACCCTTAGCCATGAACCTCCTTTGGTTTTTGATTCACTCAATTCTTTAATTTTCCGACCCGAAGCAAGGAAGAAGAAAGGACACAAAAATAGAAGCAGGTAACTCGAAATCAAATTATGAAAGAAATGTTTTGTTGCAATCAATATAGTAATAAATAATAAGTAATATAATGATTTCTAACTATATTTATAATTTTTAATTGCCGTACAGTATTTCATTTTCAGTTAAGTATCTTGTATGATATTGTTGCCCCAACCACCGCATTTCCGTTCTATTATTAATTTAATTTGAGCCTGAGCCCGAGTTCATAGTTTCACTGAGGGTGAAACCGCTTTTTCTTTGTTTTTTTTTTTTTTTAGAAAGAATAAGTAAAAAAAGAAAAAAAGAAAAAACAAAGAAAAAAAGAAGGGAGGGGTAGGGATTAGTTACAGATATTTGATTGTATCTCTAATCTTCTTCCCCCTTCCCATATCAATAGCTAGAATGAAAAAAAGGGGAATATCAACGCATCCGGAAAAAAACGATTGATCTCTATCAATAAACCTGCTAAAGACCCGAACCATAGAGTACTTACTACCGGTGCCACGGAGAGATATGTTTTTAGATCTCGCATTTTAAAAACTCCTCTTTCTGTATTCGTTATTGTAATTTTATTGTAATTTGTAATACCTAATGGTAATACATATATGACCGGATGTGTATATGTAGTTAATGACTTACCACTTGTACGCGGAGTTCCTAATTCAAATTGAAATGTACAAAATAGATATTTATTAAAAGAAAAAAATACGTCCATTTCCGCCTTAAATTCCTAAAAAATATTAATTTTTTGTGGTAGATTTCATATTAATTTCATACTTTATATAAGTCTTTTACCATATTATATGTTTGTTATATGATATATGAGACCAAAAGGAAGAAGGAAGAAATGATAAGATAGTTTGTGTATATCAATGTAGGAAATAAAGATGTGGAAAACAAGGCAGGGATTCTCTACAATGACACTGTAGACCAATTGAAAGGGATGTAGCGCAGTTTGGTAGCGCGTTTGTTTTGGGTACAAAATGTCACGGGTTCAAATCCTGTCATCCCTACCTATTACTTATCTTCTGAGCAGTAACGAGGGATCAATTGAGATCAATTAATAAAATTGTACATACATAATTAAATAAATATTTCATTTTTATTTTTTATAGTATATATATATGCAAGATAAATTGGGGTTACAAAATATTTATTGTGATAATAAAGCGCTCTTAGTTCAGTTCGGTAGAACGTGGGTCTCCAAAACCCGATGTCGTAGGT